ATGGCAGTTCCAAAAAAACGTACTTCTATGTCAAAAAAACGTATTCGTAGAAATATTTGGAAGAAAAAAGGATATTTAGTTGCAGTAAAAACTTTTTCTTTAGCGAAATCGGTTTCCACCGGGCATTCAAAAAGTTTTTTTGTGCGACAAACAAATAATAAAGTCTTAGAATAATCTCAATTGATATAGCCTAAAGAACCCCAAATTTTGTAAGATGAATGTTAACTAATGTATTTTTCTGTATTAAATTTCTCAATATTACTTAGAACTCACTGCTGTGATATATAGAATAAGAGTTTTTTGTATATTGGGTTCTAAGTATTATTTTTTTCCCTATCACAATTGTACTTTTCACAATAGAAAAGTACAATTGTGATAGAGATTGAAACTCTTTTGTTATATGCCTATCCCAAAACTTAATTGGTTTTGTAAATGGTATTATAAATTAAAAATTATATGCGCAATAAAGAATATTAATACTTTAATTTAAATATACTAAGGTATCGAAATCATTAGAAAAATAACAAATTTTTTGTATTTAATGATGAAATTGTGATAGATATGAAATCCTAGTTATTTGATTTTGTTCATTGAAAAAAAAAAAAACTCAATCTTTTTCATTTGAATCCATGAAATCGGATAAATGAAAAACAAATCATAAAAAAATTGAGAAAAAAAGACAATTCTTAGTTTTATACCTCAACCGAGAAAAAACTATGGAGTTCCAACTGTTTGGAGAAAACTTAGTTTCTAGTACATGAAAGTTGATTGTTAAAAAACCCACGACGATACTACCTAGGTAGGTATTTTATTGAAGATTCAAATATTTAAACCACAAACCAGTCTTTATTCATTGATTCTAATTAATGTTTCCTAAACTATATTGAATCCTTGAATCTCGACGATTCAACATGAATTGACTATTATTATTTCAAGTAAGCCGCCGTGGTGAAATCGGTAGACACGCTGCTCTTAGGAAGCAGTGCTAAAGCATCTCGGTTCGAGTCCGAGTGGCGGCATCTTCTAAAAGAGATACAATAGATCCTAAAATGTATTCAATTCGCGATTTCCAATTCTGTAATGGGACCCCTTTTATGATATTTGTGACTTTAGAACATATATTAACTCATATCTCTTTTTCGATCATTTCAATTGTGATTATGATTCATTTGATGACCTTATTAGTCCACAAAATTGTAGGATTACGTGATTCATCAGAAAAAGGGATGATAGCTACCTTTTTCTCTATAACAGGATTATTAATTTCTCGTTGGATTTCTTCGGGACATTTTCCATTAAGTAATTTATACGAGTCATTAATCTTCCTTTCGTGTAGTTTCTTCATTATTCATATGATTCCCAAGATACGTAACCTTAAAAACGATTTAAGCACAATAATTGCACCAAGTACCATTTTTACTCAAGGCTTTGCCATGTCGGGTCTTTCAACTGAAATGCATCAATCCACAATATTAGTACCTGCTCTACAATCTCAGTGGTTAATGATGCACGTAAGTATGATGTTATTGAGCTATGCAGCTCTTTTATGCGGATCATTATTATCAGTCGCTCTTCTAGTCATTACATTTCGAAAAAACATCAAAATTTTTTGTAAAAGCTATAATTTATTAATTAAGTCATTTTTCTTTGGTGAGATTGAATATTTGAATGAAAAAAGAAGTGTTTTTAAAAACACTTCTTTTCCTTCATTTCAAAATTATTACAAATATCAATTAACTGAGCGTTTGGATTATTGGAGTTATCGTGTCATTAGTCTAGGGTTTACCTTTTTAACCATAGGTATTCTTTGTGGAGCAGTATGGGCTAATGAGGCATGGGGATCCTATTGGAATTGGGACCCCAAGGAAACTTGGGCATTTATTACTTGGACCATATTCGCGATTTATTTACATACTAGAACAAATATAAATTGGAAAGGTACGAATTCGGCACTTGTAGCTTCTATAGGATTTATTATAATTTGGATATGCTATTTTGGGATCAATCTATTAGGAATAGGTCTACATAGTTATGGTTCATTCACATAAACATCTAATTGAATAAACTACATGAAGAATACATAAGATAAAAACATCATCCCATATATAACGAAAGTTTGTTTTTATGAGTTTTTGAGAACCGTTTGAATCAAGGAATCATTCAAATTTAAATGGTTCTCAAAAACTCGAGATGTATCTAATTACAATTCTTATTCATTTTATTTCTTTTTTCATTATACAGTACAGCAAACGATTTTCAAAATATTAAATTCAAAGAATTATAAGACTTTCCTTCCGTTTCATTAATGAAACACTATCTATGATAATAATTGGATAAGATAGCGTGTACCTTGTCAACTGATAACGAGAGAACAAAATCGGGATAAATACCAATACTTATTACGGGTAGAAAGATACAGATTGAAAGAAATAGTTCTCGTAGTCCAGAATCCCAAAAATTAGAGTTTGGAATATTAAATAACTTGTATCCATAAAACATCTGACGTAACATAGATAATAAATAAATAGGAGTTAATATCATTCCAATTGCCATTACAAAAGTAATTAGCATTTTTGACATTAAAAGATATTTTGTACTAGTAATTAGTCCAAAAAATACTAAAAATTCCGCAACAAAACCACTCATTCCTGGCAATGCAAGAGAAGCCATCGAGAAGCTACTGAACATGGTAAATGTTTTTGGCATTGGGATAGATATCCCTCCCATTTCTTCGAGATAAACAAGACGTGTTCTATCACAACTCGTTCCCGCCAAGAAAAAAAGTGCAGCACCAATAAATCCATGAGAGAGCATTTGTAAAATAGCTCCATTGAGTCCCATGTCGGTTATAGAACCAATTCCTATAATTGTGAAACCCATGTGAGATACAGAGGAATAGGCTATTCTCTTTTTTAAATTACGTTGACCAAGAGAAGTTGAAGCTGCATAGATTATTTGCATTGTTCCTATTATCACCAACCAAGGAGAAAATATAGAATGAGCGTGGGGTAGTAATTCCATATTGATCCGAATCAATCCATATGCGCCCATTTTTAATAGGATTCCAGCTAAAAGCATACATGTACTGTAATGTGCTTCTCCATGGGTATCAGGTAACCATGTATGTAGGGGTATAATCGGCAATTTGACAGCATAAGCAATAAGGAAGCCAAAATAGAATATTATTTCCAATGCCACAGGATATGATTGATTAATTAATCTTTCAAAATCTAATGTTGGTTCATTGGAACCATATAAACCCATACCTAGAACTCCTATTAAGAAAAAAATGGAACCCCCTGCAGTGTACAAAATAAACTTTGTAGCCGAGTAGAGACGTTTCTTTCCCCCCCACATGGATAAAAGTAAGTAAACAGGAATTAATTCTAACTCCCACATGATGAAAAAAAGTAAAAAGTCTCGGGAGGAAAATAATCCTATTTGACCGCTGTACATTGCTAGCATCAGGAAATAGAACAACCGCGAATTTCGAGTAATTGGCCAAGCTGCTAAAGTTGCTAAAGTAGTGATAAATCCTGTCAGTAAAATGGGTCCTATGGAAAGCCCATCGATTCCTAGTCTCCAGTGGAAATCAAAAACATCTATCCATTTAGAATCTTCCTTCAATTGCATTAATGGATCATCCAATTGGAAATGATAACAGAATGCATAAGTCGTTAGAAGGAGTTCTAATAAGCATATACATATAGTATACCACCTAAACATCTTATTCCCTCTATGAGGGAATAAGAAAATTGAGGAACCCGCGAATATCGGTAAAACAACAAGTATTGTTAACCAAGGAAAATAACTCGTGATAAAGACAAGATACATTTTGACCAGAGAAGCCCGTCCTCAAAATAATATATTTTGTCGAGCACGGGCTTTTGTCGGTAAAGAGGAATCACAAATGATTCAAGTGGAGTTTTTTGTAATGTATCAATAAGATAGAGCCATGCTGCGAGTTGTTTCAGGCCCTAAATAAACACGGACACTCAAAAAATCTGTTGGGCAGGCAGATTCACATCTCTTACAACCTACACAGTCCTCGGTTCTTGGCGCGGAAGCTATTTGCTTGGCTTTACATCCGTCCCAAGGTATCATTTCCAATACATCTGTGGGGCAAGCTCGTACACATTGAGTACACCCTATACATGTATCATAAATTTTTACTGAATGTGACATTGGATCTATAAATTACAGTTTTGAACATAAAAGATTTTCGATCTGGTCAAATCAAATTAGTAGTAAATGAATCATATATTATATATTGTAATATTGTAGACACCAGACGAAACAGTGGTTTATTAAAAACAATCAATATATTTCTTAAATCAATCTGTTTATGAGAAAAGGTCAAGACACTTTGATTTTCGTTTCAACAATTATGATGATACGAGTTACACATGCGAATTAAAATTAATTGGCCAACAAATTGGTCATCATTATTTCAATATAAATATAAAAATGCAATTCCATTTTATTGAATTGCATTCAAATTCAATAAAAAATAGTATTTCAATTCTATTAAATATTTTTATGTGTCTTTATTTAAATTATCTATGATGATTATCACTAATTATTCAACAAATTCGATTGATTAATACGAGTTGATTTTCTGTTACGATGTATCGACGAAACAATAGCAAGTCCAATAGCTGCTTCAGCAGCTGCAATGGCTATAACAAAGATTGAGAAAATGTCTCCTTTTAATTGGCGACTATCAAATATATCAGAAAATGTTACAAGATTGATATTAACCGAATTTAGTATAAGCTCAAGACACATAAGCGCTCTAACCATGTTTCGACTTGTGATCAATCCATAGATACCGATAGAAAATAAATAAACACTCAAGAAAAGGACATGCTCAAACATCATTGACTAACTCCTTATCAATCTCGATTCGTTTCAATATGAATAACAATTCAACCGATTCAATTGATTAGAATAGAACAATTACACAACAAAAGAAGATATTGACGGTAGATAGATTTAACTAAAAATTTCTATTTATTTATTTAGAATTTAGTTAGAATTCTAAGAATTGGGAATCATTTTAAGTTAAGTATTTTTATTGCTTATTGTCGAGCCATAGTAATTGCACCTATCAAGGAAACTAAAAGAATTATTGAAATGAGTTCAAACGGAAGATAAAAATCTGTTGATAAATGAATCCCAATTTGTTGAACGTTATTTATTAGGTCCTGTTCCATAATCTGGTTTGACCTTGTAGTCCAAATAATTCCGTACCATGACGTATCTGGGATAGTAGTAATTAGTGAAAAAAGAATAGTTGTACAAACCATCAAAGTGACCCCATCTCCAATGGTCCAAAAATAGGAATTATTGGAATATCCTGAACCATTCATGAACATTACAGCAAATATGATCAAGATATTTATGGCTCCCACATAAATAAGGAGCTGTGCGGCAGCTACAAAATAGGAGTTTGATGAAATATAGAATAAGGATATACAAACAAGAACCAATCCCAATGAAAAGGCAGAATAAATTGGATTGGTAAATAATACTACCCCCAGACCCCCTAATACAAGAATTGACCCCAGAAATACAACAAGAATATCATGTATTGGTCCAGGTAAACCCATTATGTATAAAATACAAAATAAATAACTTTAACTATTTCATGACCTTACTTTAACTTTACTAAATAAATGGTCCAGGAAAGGAAAAGGGGTTACCCTATTTTTGTTTTCTTGTATATAATAATGTATATGATACATTTATAATTGAATTGAATTTGAATATGGATTAATGTAGATATAGATAAAATTATTGGGCCAACCTTACTTTATTTATATTTATCCGAAAGAAAAAAAAAAGAAAAAAGTAGTTGAAATTTGCTATTTTGAAATCATCACTAAAAATATATTTTTAGTTTAAATCAAAGAGTGATTCTCAACAATCATTAGTTTTTATTTGTAGTTACTGACTACCCAAAATAAAAAGCTTGGATCCTTTATATCAAAACAAAATCTTAGTAATCGGTAATTGTTCTTGAATCAAAGGATTTATCTTTGTCTATTTTTATTTGAGTCGAATTCATAACTGTTTGAATTGTGTAATCTCCAATTATTGAGATTGGTAATCGACCCAAAGCAATTTGATTATAATTCAATTCGTGACGATCATAAGTAGAAAGTTCATATTCTTCAGTCATTGATAAACAATTTGTTGGACAATACTCGACACAGTTACCACAAAATATACAAACCCCGAAATCTATACTATAATTAAGTAATTGTTTCTTTTTAATATCTCTTTCAAATCTCCAATCAACAACGGGTAGATCTATCGGGCATACACGAACACATACTTCACAAGCAATACATTTATCAAATTCAAAGTGGATTCGACCCCGGAAACGCTCTGATGTGATCGATTTTTCATAAGGATATTGAATAGTTACAGGTAAACGATTTGTGTGGGATAAGGTAATTATGAAACTTTGACCAATGTACCTTGCAGCTCGTATTGTTTGTTGACCATAATTCATGGACCCAATTACCATAGGGAACATATTGTAGATATACATGAAAAATTTGACGTTTCTTTCTCTTGTTTGATAGAGATTATGAATCTAAAATAGTGTTATCGTATTCTCTTATTTATAATGAAACAAGTTGGGAAGAAGTTGTTAATAACAGATTACCTAGAGAAATAGGTAAAAGAAATTTCCATCCAAGATTTAATAACTGGTCCATTCTCATTCTAGGTAAAGTCCATCTTGTTGTGATAGAAATGAAGAGAAACAAATAAGCTTTAGTTAATGTAATAAGGATACCCATTGTTATTCCAAAAATGCCGGCGATTTTTTTTATTCCGAAAAGCTCAGAAATGGATATATACGGAATAGGTAAATTCCACCCACCTAAGTAAAGAACTGTTACAAATAATGAAGAAACTAATAAATTTAGGTAAGAAGCAAGATAAAATAAACCATATTTGATACCCGAATACTCGGTTTGATAACCTGCTACTAATTCCTCCTCCGCTTCTGGTAAATCAAAGGGCAATCTCTCACATTCGGCTAGAGAAGAAATTAGAAAAACAATAAATCCTATAGGCTGACGCCACAGATTCCACCCCCAAAAACCATATTTTGACTGTGCTTCAACTATATCAACTGTACTTGAACTGTTAGATAATCATAGTCGATAATAACATCACTGTTCCCATCGCTATTTCAAAACCGTACGTGAGACCTCAGCTTCATACGGCTCCTCGATGGCCACAAAAAAAATGTAAGGACGGGTTCGGTATTATCACCATCTTTGGATGGATAGAATAAAGATACATCGGAAAGTCCCAAATTAGACCAATGGAATTCTGTCTGCTAGAATAATAAAAAAAGTGCTTCCGAATTGATCTCATCCTTTACAATAAAAATTTCTCTTTGTTCGGTAATAACTTAATATTTCAATAAAATACTCCTTATATCAATCAATATAAAATAAAAAGAATTAGTCATTAGTTCATGAATCGTGATAAGAATTCGATATGTATGAATATGGATAGAGAAAAGAATAAATAGGGATCCCCTTTTTTTATTATTCATTCAATTACTGCATTCCATTTCTTTTTTCCTGTTCTTCTGTCTCAGAGGAGGGTACTCAAAAATAAAATAAAGAATTAATTCGTTCTTGATAGTCATTTCTTTAACCAGTGAATAGGAGCATACTCTAGATCGGAATCGTAGGGAAGTACTACTTGATCATTTCTACCAATTTCAAGTCCTTATTATGATTCGTTTTATGAAGAAATACCTCTTTTTTGATACCTTACATTATCTCCATTACTAATCCTTTGTGTACCTTGGTGTTCCTAACCGTCCACTGACTTTTGATTGATCCCCGGTATAGTAATACATATGAGACAGTAGTAGAAACTCCATACAGTTGATCTTTTGTTTGCGCCCGCTTCAAGATATGATGACTAATCAAAAAATCTTAATCTTGGGGTAAGCAGTTTACACTGCTTATTTTTACTTCAACTTTATTCTTGTACATAGGGAATGAGATTGTTTCTTCTTACTACAAATTTGGAAGCTGTTTAGTTTCACTCATATAACTATCTGGTTTAACTCATCAACCCGAATGCTGAATAAAAAAAAAAAAAAAATGAAAACATCTATTCAATACATTGAACCTCTTTCTTTTTTCTTTTATTTCTAGAAGAGAGGTTCAAAGTTCATATTCCAACGAATCACACGTAGAGATATTGATAACACACATAGAGTTAATGGTATTTCATAACTAATAGATTGAGCAGCAGCTCGTAGACCACCTAAAAAGGAATATTTATTATTCGATCCATATCCTGACATAAGAAGCCCAATAGGAGCAATACTAGAAATGGCGATCCATAAAAAAACACCTATACTGAGATCGGCTAAAACAAGACGATACCCAAAAGGAATTACTAAATAACTTAGTAGAATTGATATAACCGCTATAGACGGTCCCACACTAAACAAACGAATATCTCCTCGAGATGGGAGGAGGTCCTCTTTAAAAAGTAGTTTAGTCCCATCCGCTATAGCTTGAAGAATTCCCAACGGGCCAGCATATTCAGGCCCAATACGTTGTTGTATCGCTGCAGATATTTCTCTTTCTAACCACACAATTACTAGTACCCCCATTGTTATTCCCAATATAAGGGTCAAAATGGGTACAATCCATATTAGTCCATACACTTCTTTTAAAAATTCCGATGTAGAAAAAGAATTGATAGTTTGTACTTCTGTCGTATCAATTATCATTTCAACGATCAACTTCTCCCATAATGATATCTATACTACCCAATATCGTCATGATATCAGCCAATTTCATTCTTTTAACTAGCTGAGGAAGAATTTGCAAATTGATAAAACCGGGTGGACGAATTTTCCATCTCCAGGGGAAAACACTATTATCTCCTATCAAATAAATTCCCAATTCTCCTTTTGGGGCTTCCACTCTCACATAAAGTTCTTGTTTCGACAATTCTAAATTGGGTGAAGGTTTTTTACTAATAAATCTATATTCAAAATCATTCCATTCGGAATTCTTTGCTCTATCAAAGCGTCGTACTTCTAAATTTTCATAAGGTCCTCCAGGAATTCCTTCTAGAGCCTGTTGAATAATTTTTATGGATTCCTTCATTTCACCGATTCGTACTAAATAACGAGCTAATGAATCTCCTTCTTTTTGCCATTGGACTTCCCAATCGAATTCATTGTAACACTCATAATGATCAACTTTACGAAGATCCCATTGGATTCCAGAAGCTCGTAACATCGGTCCTGATAAACCCCAATTTACAGCTTCTTCTCCACCAATAATGCCCACTCCTTCAACTCGTTCCAAAAAAATGGGATTCCACGTAATAAGTTTTTGATATTCAACAACTCCTGTTAAAGAATAATCGCAGAAATCCAAACATTTATCTATCCATCCATAAGGTAGATCAGCAGCTACTCCTCCAATACGGAAATAATTATGCATCATTCGCATACCTGTGGCGGCTTCGAATAGATCATATATCAATTCCCTTTCTCTGAAAATATAGAAAAAGGGAGTCTGTGCACCGATATCCGCCATAAAAGGTCCAAGCCATAACAAATGAGAAGCTATACGGCTCAATTCCAGCATAATTACTCTGATATAGCTAGCTCTTTGAGGTACTTGAACATTTTCCAATTGTTCTGGCGCATTTACGGTTATTGCCTCTGTGAACATAGTAGCTAAATAATCCCATCGGGTTACATAAGGTAGATATTGTATAATTGTTCGATTTTCCGCTATCTTTTCCATTCCTCTGTGTAAATAGCCCAATATGGGCTCACAGTCAATAACATCTTCACCATCGAGAGTAACGATTAGTCGGAGAACACCATGCATTGATGGGTGGTGAGGCCCCATATTGACTATCATGAGATCTTTTCTTGTAACCGGTACTGTCATATCTTTTCTTCCTTAATTCATTATTCCATGAATTCCTCAAAACGAGACTCATCAAAACAAAAAATGGAATACTACTAAAAAATTCAAACGATTAAATTAACGAGTTTTTGGCTCTCGAATATCCAACTGACCAATTAATTTCTTATAACGTACTCTATTTTTCTTTGACAAATAAGCCAGCAACCGTTGACGTTTTCCTAGAATTTTTCGTAGACCCCTTTGTGATAAAAAATCTTTTTTGTGCAATTCCAAATGTGAAGTAAGTCTCCGTATCTTATTGGTGAAACTGAATACTTGAAATTCAACAGAACCTTTGTTTTCTTCTTTTTCTTCTTGTGGAATAATGGAAATGAATGAATTTTTGACCATAAAAAATTTTTCTATCCTTTTTCTTTCTTTTTCATGGATTTTTCCGATCAGGAAAAATAATAATAATAAAAAAAAAAAAAGAATTATGCCGGTTATTTTAATCTAGTACACACATCTAGTACACACAAAAATTTGGATTTATTCATATACTACTTCTTTATTTTATCCAAATCAAATTTTCAATTTGATTTGGATAGAAAGGGATAATATGTTTCCCCATTAACGAAAGAAAAGAATTTATTTCTATCTAAAAGGATTCCCCTAATTTATTTATTCCTATATCCAATTGAATGGATACACCATTAAATCTGTATCATTTACCAAAATATAACATAGCATATGCATACATCTTTCGGCTTTCATATACCGAAAATGTCACGGAATATAGATATATATATATATGATATAGGAAATATACTATTAAATTAAATAATTCTAAATCGTGGATACATATGTATCCTTGACATACTGAAACGACTGCCATTATTGGTATCAAACCAATAGCGATTCATACAAGCTAAATCTTCTAATCGGTAATTGGGCCAAAGAACAAATTTGCATTTAATGAATTTATTTGTATCCGTATTAAGATGCTTGTCCTCATCCAAAAATTTTCCAGAGTTTCTTATGTTGTTTTCATTGCAAAATAATGGATTTCTATTTCTATCCGTAACATTCCAATTATGGGAATTGAAACAAATTAAAATTCTCAATTCTCTGCGACGTCTAGGAGATAGAATATTTTCGGGAACAAGGAAATCATAATAATTTGTGTCCCCATTCACAAGCATATTCCCATATCGTACAATGGGTTTATCCAAATTCCTCTTATCAATATAACTTTTTTTTATGCATTTTCTATTAGTTTGGTGTTTATTGTTCTCGACCAATGAAATACTTATAGTTTGATATATAATCAATTTTCCATCCCTTTTTATAGATAGACGAATTGGTTCGATAATTAATATTCCTTTTTTTATCAATTCTGTAAGAGCTAGATCTTTCTGAATTAGCATTACATCCAGATGCATCTCTCCTCTTTGAATCGAGGATATAGCAATTTCTTTTGGATTTATCAGTCTAAGTAAGAGACAATATACCTTGATATTATTGATCATTCTTTGGTTCAAGGAGTCATCCCATTTTAATTGAAAAAGGAAATATTTTTTCAGGAAGAAATCTAGTTCTGCTTTCTTGTTTTTCTTGGATTGTTTTTTCTTCTTACCTTTTTTAATGGTAATGTCTGATCTCGCATAATTCTCTTCAATATCTTTTTTTTTGTTTTCTTTTCGTAGATCTGATACAAGATTTACTTGGTCCTGTTGCTCATTTTTTTGTTGGTTGGAATTTTCTAATTTAAGATATTTTTTTTGATTTATATTGATGTTTTTATTTTGACTTTTATTTTTATAAAAATAAAAGTCAAAAAGAAGTAATTTGATTGGTATAATCCATGGTTTAATCTTATATGCATCAAAAAGTAAGACAAATTCTGGGAAGAACCAAGATTCTAGATTTGATATGGTATGATAAACTCTTTCTTGATTCATTCCCATCCAATTAAAAAAAATACTTTTTTGATTGGATGGGTTGATTTCTTGATGAATCATAAGAGAAAAAATATCTTTTTTTTTCAATTTGTTGTTGATTTTTTTTTCAGTCTTAGTATTTTTATCAATTTTGGTACCGATATGTGTATTGGTCCAGGTCTCAATATTGATATTTTTTCTAAGACAAAAGTGGAGAATTCGACAATCAAAATATTTTCTATCTAGATTTTTATGCGTATCAATAATATATCCTTCTTCTAGATAATCACTAATAGCTGTACTTACCAATACATAAAATGATTCGGATTTTGGTTTATTGAAATTATATGGAATTTTTTGAACCCCGTTTACTTGTAATCTTGACCCATAAATATCAAAATCCTCCTTATCCCCATAGTTCATATATTTATGTGATAAAAGATCATATCTGTAGTGTTTTTTCCATTTTTCTTTTTGATTTGTCAATGAATCCGCTGCATAGTAATTTTGTTTCACGTAATGAATTAATTGGTCTTTTTCTTTTTTATATGAATCCACTTTAATTGAGTCCTTATTTTGAATCCTATAACGTTGATTGATTCTATTTCGCCATTTTTGCGGTACTAACCGCGACCATTTGGTTTGAGATAAATTGTATTGATAATGCCCCTTTAACCAGTTTTTCCATTCAATCATTCCAGACTTATGAATTTTCTTATGTCTTGAATTGTAATCAAATATTCCTCGTGTCATACAATAATCCTTGATTTTATCCTTAATAAAAGGATAAGTCCCCTGATATTGAAGTAGAGATTTCAATTGATACTTGTTAAGTAATTGGGTTTGTGATAATTTGTAAAATACATATGCTTGGGACAAGGAGGATAAGTCATAATACATTTTTGTACTATTACTAATATTAGTATTCGAAAAGGACTTTTTTATAGTGGAAAAAAAGTTCATTGTATTTTGATCTCTTTCATCAATTCCTTCCTGATTTGTTTGATCGTTGTAAACGGATTTATTGATTATTCTTTTTGTTGATTCAAAGAAAGGTTGGAAATAGATCCTGTGAATGGTAATCATACATAGCAAGATATCTATATATATATTTTCAATCAGAGATTTCATAAAATAATGTGATTTACGTATTAATCGTATATTTATTCTTTGGAATATCTGCCAAATATGTTTCTGTGATTTTGATCTTTTATCAGCACAAGTTAGAATTATTTTTTTCTTGTCTTTTGTGATTCGTTCTATTTGATTCCTGATTGTGATTGTTTTATCAGAAAGATCTTTCATCTTTTTTTCTATGAGTGAATAATTTGTCCAATTCATGGATTGGATTTGAATGGTTGATTTGTGAATAATCTTATTATTTATTTCGGAATCTTTTCCATTTTCAGCCGTTTCATATACTTTCACCTTGCTCAATTCAAATAAGAATATTGGGTTTACTTTTTGAATTTCCTTCATTATTCGTTTTAGAACTAGAAGTATTTTAATGATCCATCTTGTTTTTTCTTTTGAAACTTTTAGAAGTATAAAGAAATCCTTTTTAACTTTTCTAACTTTTTTTTGGAGTTCTTTATAAATGGGTTCAAAAAAGGAAGGTCGTTTTCGGGGATTCCCAAAAGGGAATTCCGCTTCCATTCCCCAAACCGTTAAAAAACAAAAATTGTCTTTTTTTCCTTTTTTTTTTATTTGATCCCTAGGATGAGATCGTATTTTAGATCTTCGCCAAGGTTTCAAACAGAAAGGAAATAGAATCTTTATCTGAATACCGTCTGCTAACCAATCTTTGGGAAATTCTGTTTCTGATAATTGAACACCATTATAAGTGCATTTAACATGCATTTCTCTATTCCACTCCTTCAAATCCTCATACCATTCGGGGAATTGGAATAATAACATACGGCCAATATTTTTAGCAATTATCAATGAAGGCAATACAATGTATTTTCTAAGAAAAGATTGGGTTACTAACATCAAACCTCTTATTGCTTGAGCAAATATAATGCTATCCCAAGTTTCTGATATTACTATACGTTCATTTTCCTCTTTTTTTTCTTCGTTTTTTTTCTCTTTTTCCCTTGTCTCTTCCTCCTCAAAATATAAATGTGAAATTTTCAATTCTGGTTCTCTCCCCACCAAATTCCTAAAAATGAGATTCATCATTTCAGAGATATAAAAAGAAGAAAAAAAAGATGTTTTGTCTATTCGATCCAAAAAAAGCGGAGAATGCACATTTGCTTGAAACATTTCCCAAATAACCGTTTTACGTCTTTGAGCACGCATGGATCCTTTGATTATATCCCGACGAAAATCCGATTGTTGCGAGTAACGTATCAAAGCCACCTCTTCTGCTTGATCACTATTATTAGTATTATTTGTAGTTGTAATAGGGTTGGTATTCTGATTGTTATCAGTATAAATTACTACGCGTTTGGCTTTTCTTGAACGAATTTCATGATCTTCCTTGGATTCTTCCTCATTTTCTGCCTCCTGTTCTTTCAAATCATCAGTTAATTTGTATGACCACCGAGGAACCCTTTTATGGATTTCTTCTATTCCAATAGATTTATTTCTAATTATTGTTTGATCATTTGGATCAGTTGTAATTACATCGAATACCCATTTTAAAGCTTTTGTTTGATTTTCAAAATCAATTCTTGTTTGCTCTCTCAATAAAGAATATTTTTTAAAATGCAAAATGGGTGCAGGCTCAAAAGGAAATTCTTTGATTGAGGTTAAGGAATTACCAATATAATTCAGTAATGATTCCCTATCAGGCGGATTCTTTTGATGTTCAAATTTTCTGGAATAATTAGAATTATTAGGAAGTAGCCCATAAATCTTATTTATCCAATTGATTTCTATGGAATCCTCCGTATCTGTAGAAGTGATTAAATCATTCATGATCATATGTGAATAGAATTTTTTTATTGTTCCACGATATGGTCCCCTCAAAAAGGGGTCATACGTTTTGGGCAAGTATTTTTGTTCGTTTTCATCATTGCATAATCTGGTCCTTTTTTCGAGCATATCCAGAGCAAGAAATCCCTTTTCTTTTTCTAGAGCTTTTGTTCGACTTATTAATTCATTGTTCAAGTTGTACTTTTTTTGCTCAT